ACTGTTGTAACTAGATATTTCGGACTTCAATCCATGGATAAAACTCAATTTTTTTTTTATAACATTAACATAATGTGCATTTTTTAATGATTCTTTTCTCATTTATGGGATTTTATGAATCTACAAAAAAAACTTATCCACGAAGAAAAAATGGGCACAGTCTTTGTATAATCACCTAAAAATGGTAAAAAGTTTTTTTATTAATTGGGGTAAAGGTTAGGGTATATAGTGATACGAACTTATAGAAATAATGATTTAGAAAGTGATAAAACACATTTTAAACTTAATCAATTAATTTCAATGATCTATTAATTTTGACTATAGATCTTATATCCGCTCTTCTATATTCTATTCTATAGTATTCTAAATATATTAGAATATGTATAGATAGTATAAAATAATATAAATAAAAAATACAAACTTTTGTTATTATCGAATTCGCAAATCGATGGGGAAAATAAGAATCCCCATCCTGAAAATTATAAAACATACTAAAAAAAAAAGTGAAACCTTGTGCTTGCTTTTATTCTTTTTTCAAACAAAAAATACTATTTTTAGATTTTCAAATTCAGGCAACAAAAAATTATTATTAGACTATAAGAGCAAAACAACTTCAATTTAATATTACTATTGATCGGATCAAACCATTAAAGAACATAAATTATGCCCTTTATTTTATTAGTTTATTGTTTTATATTATTTATTTTTATAGTTTATAGTTTTATAGAGTTTATTATAACTATTAAAAATATAAATTATATTGTTTTAACAATGTTTAAAATATTCGATTATTTTAATTATTTTAACTTTGGTAAATTATCAATTTTTTTATAACTTATAAAAAAAAAATGAAACTAGATTACTTTTCGAGTCAAACCAATTCAGATTTTTCCCAATTTTGGATTATTTATTTGTTGCACAAAAAAAACTTTTTGAATTCCTCGTAGAAAGAGATTTCCCTAACGAAAAGGCTTTCAATGCTGCCGAATATCCCTTCCTTTTCCAGATATTTTTTCGAATTCGTTTTTTTGATATAGAGGTGCGCTTTTTTGGAACTGCCATTAAAAAATTCTAATAGGTTATTCATTGCCAGGGTTGGATGTCAAAGACATCTATTGTTCAAAACCGATTGTTCTTTACTATTCATTATAATTATGGATCTATTTATTTTCTAGATTGTACTTCCTTCATAAAAATATGGATATAGAAAAATAGCATAAAATTGTACTAGCAACAAAAACTATATGGTAGTTTTTTTAAATTAAATACAAAAATTGTTTTTTTTTTCTATGCCATATACAATCCGATACAACATCTACAACATCTGGAAGAAAGATTCGTATTTATTTTATTGGTACTCTTATATCTTCCTTCAGCTATATCTTCTATATCTATAGAATCTACTATGCAATAGAACTCGAATTGATTGAAGTTGATAAAAAAACAAATACAAAGAAAAAACCCGTGCCTTTATATCTCTGGTTAGTTTTTTTTTCTAATTTTATACATGGAATAAAATACCTAGAAATGGTTAATAAGCCAATCCCTATAGTTACTAATAAAAATTAATAAAAAAACTTTAGTAATTTTTTATATTAATTATTCATTTATTATTCATTTAATTGGGCAAGCTCAAGAAAAGAGTACATCTAATTTTATTTTTTTAATTAGAACGAGACTAGTAGTTAATCTGCGAAAAGGTACAAGATAGATTGTTTTATAAAAGCTATTTTAGGAATTTCTTCTTTTAATTTTATGTAAAGTCACGTGTTGGGGTCATAGTTTCTCTATCATAACCTTTCCGACAAACGGCTTTTATTGGAATAGAAGACAATCAATCAGTTCAAATTCGTTACTGATTCTGTTCTGAATAACCCATAAAATAACTTTTATGAGTCAAATTAGGGTTATTTATGCTTCATATCAAAAGAAAATACTGTTTTTGGTGAAATTTGTTATCCTTGCTCTATAGATATAAATAAATTATTGTAATACGTAACGGTAATGAAAATTTCAATTTTCATTTTTTGTATCTTCATAAAATTTGACTTAATAATTTAATAAAAATACTTATTTCTTTTTCACTAGTAACTTGGTCATATCGTTTGACCAATTCTAACCTCTTGATTTGAAATATTTGAGGTAGTTGAGAAAGATTCAGAATAATTAAAGCTAGAAAATTTTATTTCAGTTTTGTATATCTTAACTTTTTTTATTAACTTTTTATTAACTGACCTTTTTCAAAAGAAATAAAAGCCGGTGAATCAGAAACAATTAATTAAGATAAAAAGATTCTTTTTTTATGGAATATACATATCAATATTCATGGATCATACCTTTCATTCCCCTTCCAACCCCTATGTTAATAGGAGTAGGACTTCTACTTTTTCCGACGGCAATAAAAAATCTTCGTCGTATGTGGGTTTTTCCTAGTGTTTTACTGTTAAGTATAGTTATGATTTTTTCATCCCATATATTTATTCAACAAATAAATAACAGT